TACAAAAAACAAAGAAAGAGAGGTAAAATAAAAGGGTTGTCTTTTTTTTTTTCAAAACCTACATGCTATAGCCAGGAATGCGGTACAAGGAATTCCCAGCATCTAGTAGAAAAAGAATATAAATGATCAATTTTTCATAATTTCTTTTTTTTGATTATGCACAATCACCGACAAGAATTTTGTTCTTTTTACGAACTTGAAGTCTAGAAATTCATTTCTGCCAATTGAACCTTCTCAAACTGTTTCTTTTTAAGAACCAAAAATATTTGTGCCAAAATAACAGATGCCAAGAAGAACAAAAGGCCTTGAACACGTAATGGGTCTTGAAGTACTATTTCTGCATCTCCCTGACCAAATCCACCCACATTAGGATTACTCGTTAATGGTTGATCCAATTTGATAGATTCGCCCTCTGAAATAAGAAGTTCTGGTCCTGGAGGGATAATATCAACCACTTGACGTTCATCCGATGCATCTGTTATGGTTATTTCATACCCCCCTTTCTCTTTTCGTATTATTTTATTTACTATACCTGCTGCTGTAGCATTATAAACTGTATTGTTACTCTTGCTCCCGTCGGGATAAATCTGACCCCGACCCCTGTTACCACCTATGTATATAGGATATTTTAGAAAGTGAACGTCCTTCTTAGTAGAAGGGTCGGGGGAAAGAATAGGAAAGGTGATTTCACTATATTTCTTACCAGGGACTGGGCCTACCACAAGAATATTTTTTTGATTGGGGCGATAGTTCTGAAAAGACAAATTGCCCATTTTTTCTTTCAGCTCCGGAGAAATACGATCGGGAGGGGCTAATTCAAACCCCTCTGGTAAAATAAGAACAGCCCCCACATTCAAACCCCCCTTTTTACCATTAGCAAGAACTTGTTTCAGTTGCATATCATAAGGAATTCGAACTACTGCTTCAAATACAGTATCAGGAAGTACTGCTTGTGGAACTTCAATCTCCACGGGCTTATTAGCTAAATGACAATTGGCACATACAATACGCCCAGTTGCTTCTCGTGGATTTTCATAACCCTGCTGTGCAAAAATGGGATATGCACTTGAAATGGATGTCCAAGTTATGATATATATCATAAGCGATACGGAAATAGATCGAGTAATCCGTTCCTTTATCCAAGAAAAAGTATTTCTAGTTTGCATGGTCCAATCATTAATCCCCAAATTTCTACAATAAATTGGGTAGGTTGCTAGTATAGTTCCCTATCCACGATTCTGCTATTTACTGGAATAATAAAATAATATAGAAAAAATCCGGTAGAAATACAACCGAAATATGTACGTTTTTCAATGCCTTGTTTATAATTACAAAGTAACAAACGTTCTAATCGGATTAGATTAATATAGTTTATCAGTCATTCATTGAATGATAAATAACTACAAGTGATGGAGATAGACGATTTAAATAACGGAAAATCCAATATTTAAAAATAGTATCGAGAATGACTGGAAAAGTGGAAACAAGACCAGATATGATTTGATCATTATGAACAAACCCAAAATCTTTGTAGACAGAACCAATCATCAGTTCCCAGCCGTGTGGTGAATGGAATCCGATACATAAATCAGTTAATAAAAGAATAGAAAAAGCCTTGACTGTGTCGCTTAAGTTATATAGGAATTCCTGAGTCCAAGAGTTAAGAATTACAAGTTCCTCATTACCCAAAATAGAATAACCGCTTAGAATAACAAAACAGATTATATTTGTCGAGAAGTGCAAAATTGTATGGATACGATCCTCGTTGTGTATCTTGATTAATTGGATCGTTTCCATGTGGATTCCGATATGAAGTTTTTGTAGATGTATCTCCGAGTATTCCTTGATCATTTCCTCCAAGAAGAGGAGTTCCTCTAATTTTATGAATTTTTCTACAATACTCTTTTCTTGAATATCATTCAAGAAAATTTCGGATTTCCCGAGATTCCACCAATTAGTAACCCAAGATTCGATCTTTTTATTAAATGAGAGAGAAACCCACCAGGGTAAAAATACTAGAAATACAAGATAGAAAAGAGGAGTGAATGCTTTCTTTTTTGTCATTTTTTCATCTATCTGTGAAGTGAATTGTTAATCAACCCACCCCATTCGTCGACTCTATGCGATCTAATAATTCTTTCACACATGAGTTCTATACAAAGGATCGAGCGTATGAATCCATTTTTTTGTTAGTCTTTGAATCTAGAAAGAATACAGAAATAGACTAAGAAATTGATTTGAATAAAGAAATAATAAAAATATCTTTTTAGATATCTCAATTGGGCAAATTGGATTAAGTAATGAATATTATTCAGATTTTGAGATGAAAGAACTTCCCTTTCTATTTTCTATCAAAATATCCAATATTTCGAAAAAATGGAACTAATTATCCATAGTCAGGAATAGTAGAATTGACGGAAAGATATTGTGATAATCAAACCAAATGAGTGGTAAAACAAAAGTTGGCTAGTTATCATTATTACGAAATCCAATTTTTGGTCATTAAAGACCATAATAGTATAGAAGGGATCAAAAGAAAACAAGGAAGGATTGATTGACAAATAGATAAAAAAAAGAATTTACAAGTTACAAGATATAATGTATAAATTACAATTATCAAAATACTTCAATTGGTACACGCAAGAAATAGGCCAATTCGGCAGCTTTTTGTTCAATTTCTCGTGGAGTCAAATTCTCATCAGTACGGGTCAAGGGAATGGCCCCTTGGCCTCTTATGTCCATATAAAGGACACGGCGAGCATAAATACCCTCTTTAACTTCTATTCTAACGGACTGAATATCTTTTATAAGGAATTGGAGGAATATGCGACGATTTTTTCCAGGAAATCCCCAACGAAAAATACATACTATTCCTTCCTTTTTATCGAATCGATCATAACCACTACCTACATTCCAGGAAATTGTGCACCACAAATAGGAACTAATAAAGAGACCCGCAATTCCGTAGAAAGACATCACGATTCCTTGTGGGAAAAAAATGATTTGCTGGGACGGAAAAAAAGATATCAAATTTTTACCAAAATAACTGGAAATTCCAACCAATAAGAATCCTAACGAACCTAAAAAAAGGATAAAGGCCCAGCAGAAATTACTTATTTTTCGAGATCCCCTTATAAATTCTATCCATATATGTTCTGATCGCCAACTCATACTTGATCCGATTTAATTTTATTGGAATTGAGAGAATATCCAAAATGAATTTGACTTTACTTTTTTTATTTCCGAAAAAACTCTCATCAACTAGCACTAGTTTGATGTGAACCTTTAGGAATAATTCATCAAATCGGTTAGATCTAAAATAATAACATACCCTTCGTATGATCCCACAAAAAATATAAATCCACTCACTTTAACTTTCTATTTCATCCATCCAAGCCATCTCGATTTAAAAAGCGAAAAGTAATTTACCCATCATTTACCCATATATCATCTTTCTGACGACATAAGAGTTTTTTCCTGGGAAAATCACAATACCATATTCCACTAAATAGATATCCGTTTTATGATACAAGTCTAAGTTTTGAAAAAACAAAGAATGAGATTGATTCCCATCAGATCTAAACAATCTCGTTTTTTTGAACATAAAGAAATAAAGAAGCCATTGAAATTGCCGGAAATACTAGGCCTACTAAAGGCACAAAAATAGAGGGAAGGTTGAAATCTGTCATAAAAAGGATACCTCGATTGACTATTTGTACCTGTTATTATTTTTAAATAAAGATATCTTATAATAATTATTATTAAGAATTGTAATTCTTATTAATTAAAAAAGACAATAAATTCTTAGTAGAAATCTAAGTATCTATATATCTAATTAATATTTTATTAATTAAAAAGACATATTGATTAAATTTTGATCCAAAGGAAAGAAAGCCTGGAGGCTCACCCAGAACGCTTTTTAAAAGATTGCGCGGTACGATTAGGTCGAATAAGCCCTTCTGTTCTGGAATAAATATTCGGCCTATTGTGAACCTTCAGGTACTGTTTTATTCAATGTTTGTTCAATGACTCTTTTACCTGCAAATGCAATGTAGGTATTGGGTTCGGCAATAATGATATCCCCCAACATACCAAAACTAGCTGTCACCTAGGAGATGTAAAAATTGATACATAAAATCACTTTTTATTTGATTGATAATCATATAAAGCAGACGCTATTTTAGCCAAAAGTGTCATCAGAGATGAAATTCCCAATGTCTTTGATACCGAAAAACGAATCCAGATTAGATTGCTGGAACTAGAATTGGCACGACCTTTCATGTTTTTAACCCTAAACCCTATCTTTCTTTTAGATTCGGATCTTCACTTTCACTGGTATTTTCATCAATAGGACCGAGACTATCCATTGATTTATTTAGCCCGCATCCGCGTTCTAACTTATTCTTATTAAAATTAAAGAACATTCCACCATCTTTCCATAGAGTTTTCTTGCCCCCTATCAAATTGTTTTGTTTGCATGAAAATACAATAGTCATTTGATCCAAAATTATTTACTTTGATATCTAAGGAACTTGGGTATTGGTATTAAAAAAAATAAGGAATATTTGTTCTCTCCTATATATAATTCTATAAATAGGAAATAGAAATCATTTTTTTCGTAAAATCTCGGCTACTAACTAACTTAAGTAATAAATTAAGGCTCTATTATAACAGGGAATGGAAAAGGACAATCTATAGGATGGGTAGTGTGATACTTGGCTCGAACTACAGGATAGAAAAAAGATACCAATCCTAAGGATCCATAGAATTAATTGTGGATCCAAGACAACAATAGAAACAGTTGCGTTTTAGATTTTGTATTTCAAACCTTGTATATCTAGACTAGATAAGTCTATATTTAACCAAAATACATGCAATAGACTCTTTATATTCGGCTCAATCCTTTTAGTAAAAGATTGGGCCGAATTTAATTGCAATTCAATTAAAAGAACAAACGAAAATTACTTCACCTTATTTTGCCTCAATAATCCAATTTATCC